ATAAAATGAATCTTTTCAACTAATCATAAAGATATTGGAACTTTATATTTTTTATTTGGTATTTGATCAGGTATAATTGGATCTTCACTTAGAATTTTAATTCGATTAGAATTAAGACAAATTAATTCAATTATTAATAATAATCAACTATATAATGTAATTGTTACAATTCATGCTTTTATTATAATTTTTTTTATAACTATACCAATTGTAATTGGAGGTTTTGGAAATTGATTAATTCCTATAATAATAGGATGCCCAGACATATCTTTCCCACGATTAAATAATATTAGATTTTGATTATTACCACCATCACTAATAATAATAATTTGTAGATTTATAATTAATAACGGAACAGGAACAGGATGAACTATTTATCCACCCCTATCAAATAATATTGCCCATAATAATATTTCAGTTGATTTAACTATTTTTTCCCTTCATCTAGCAGGTATTTCATCAATTTTAGGAGCAATTAATTTTGTTTGCACTATTTTAAATATAATACCTAATAATATAAAATTAAATCAAATTCCCCTATTTCCATGATCAATCTTAATTACAGCCATATTATTAATTTTATCCTTACCAGTTTTAGCTGGTGCTATTACTATATTATTAACTGATCGAAATTTAAATACATCATTTTTTGACCCAGCAGGAGGAGGAGATCCAATTCTTTATCAACATTTATTTTGATTTTTTGGACATCCAGAAGTTTATATTTTAATTTTACCTGGATTTGGATTAATTTCACATATTATTAGTCAAGAAAGAAATAAAAATGAAACATTTGGTAATATTAGAATAATTTATGCAATATTAACTATTGGATTACTAGGATTTATTGTTTGAGCTCATCATATATTTACAATCGGAATAGACGTTGATACACGAGCCTACTTTACATCAGCAACTATAATTATTGCTATTCCAACAGGAATCAAAATTTTTAGATGACTAGCAACTATTTATGGATCTAAAATTAATTTTTCACCATCAACAATTTGAGCCTTAGGATTTATTTTTCTATTTACAATTGGGGGATTAACAGGAGTAATTCTTGCTAATTCATCTATTGATATTATTCTTCATGATACTTATTATGTAGTAGCACATTTTCACTATGTATTATCAATAGGGATTGTATTTGCAATTATTGCCAGTTTAATCCATTGATTTCCAATTTTCACAGGATTCTCAATAAACAATTTTATTTTAAAAATCCAATTTATTTTAATATTTATTGGAGTTAATATAACTTTCTTCCCTCAACATTTTTTAGGTTTAAATGGTATACCTCGACGATATTCAGATTACCCAAATAACTTTTTACTATGAAATATAATTTCATCAATTGGATCAATAATCTCAACATTTAGAATTATTATTTTAATTTATTCAATTTGAAATAGAATTTTTTTAAAAAAAATAACAATTTTTAAATTAAATTTAAGAAATTCAATTGAATGAATTCATAATTTACCACCTTTAGAACATTCATATTCAGAATTACCTTTAATTATTAATTTCTAATATGGCAGAATTAATATGCAATGAACTTAAAATTCATTTATAAAGAATAATCTTTTTTTAGAAATTATAACTTGATTAAAACTAAGATTTCAAAATAGAAATTCACCATTAATAGAACAATTAATTTTTTTTCATGATCATACAATTTTTATTATTATCATAATTATATCAACAATCACTTACATAATATTATTCATTATAAAAAATAAATTTATTAATATTAAAATTTCTGAAAATCAAATAATTGAATTTATTTGAACAACAACTCCACCTATTATTTTAATTTTTATTGCCATACCCTCTCTTCATTTACTATATTTAATAGATGAAATTAAATGCCCTATTTTAACAATCAAAATTTTTGGTCATCAATGATTCTGATCTTATGAATATTCAGATTTTTCAAATATTGAATTTGAATCTTATATAATAAATGAATTAAATAAAGAAAATTTCCGTTTAATTGAAGTAGATAATAAAACTATTTTACCATTCAAATTTAACATTCGATTATTAATTTCATCAGATGATGTAATTCATTCATGAACTATCCCAAGCCTAGCAATTAAAATTGATGCAATCCCAGGACGAATAAATCAAATTAATCTCTTTATAAATCGACCTGGAATTTATTTTGGACAATGCTCAGAAATCTGTGGAATTAATCATAGATTTATACCTATTCAAATTGAATCAATTAATTTAAATAAATTTATTTATTGAATTAAAAATTTTTAATTAAAATTTTAATTCATTAGATGACTGAAAAGCAAAGTAATGATCTCTTAAATCAAAATATAGTAAATTAGCAATTACTTCTAATGAAAGAGATTAGTTAAAGACATAACATTAATTTGTCAAATTAAAATTATTTATTAATATCACTTAATTCCTCAAATAGCACCAATTAATTGATTAATTTTATTCTTTTTCTTTTTCATAATATTTTATTTAATTATAAATTTTTTATACTTCAGATTTATTAAAACTATTAAAATAAAAAAAAATTTTAAAACTCAAGTAAAAAATTACAACAAATTTATTTAATATTTTTGATCCATCAACAACAATTTTCAATTTAGAAATAAATTGAATTAGAACTTTTATTATTATTATTTTAATACCTAATTTTTTATGAATCCTACCAAATCGAATTAATTGATTAATTTTTAAAATATTTAATATACTAAATAATGAAATATTAATATTATATAAAATAAAAAAAACTAAATCTCCAGCATTCCTATTCATTTCACTTTTTATATTCATTTTATTAAATAATTTTTTTAGATTATTTCCTTATATTTTTTCATCATCAAGTCATATAGTATTTTCAATTACATTAGCTTTACCATTCTGATTATTTTTTATTATTTTTTCAGTATGTAAAAATACAAAAAATATAATTAGACATCTAATTCCACTAAATACCCCTATTTATCTAGCCCCTTTAATAACAATTATTGAAACAATAAGAATTATTATTCGACCAATATCTTTATCTATTCGTTTAACTGCAAATTTAATTGCAGGGCATCTTTTAATAACATTATTAAATTATAACTCAATAATAATTATTATTATTTTAATTCAAATATTTATAATAATTTTCGAATTATGTGTAGCTTTAATTCAAAGTTACGTATTCTCAATTCTTTCATCATTATACTCTAGTGAATAATGATAAAAATAAATCAACCCTACTTTATTTTAAATTTAAGCCCATGACCAATCTTAATTTCATTAAATACTTTTAATTTAATAATTTCAAATATTATAATTTTAAATTTTAAATCTAATTTAATTTCATTAATTAATCTTTTAATAATTATTATTATTTCAATATTATGATGACGAGATATCATTCGAGAAAGAACTTTTCAAGGAAATCATAATTTTTTTATCATAAATCTAATTAAATTCAGAATAATTTTATTTATTATTTCTGAAATATTTTTATTCATTTCATTTTTCTGAAACTTTTTACATAATTCTTTAGCCCCATCAATTGAATTAGGATTAAATTGACCTCCAAAAAATATTAAATTCTTTAATCCTTTATTAATCCCATTATTAAATACGATTATTTTATTAACATCAAGATTCACTGTAACTCTAACTCATTTTTACTTATTAAATAACATCAAAAAAAAAACAATTATTTTTATAAATTTAACAATTATTTTAAGTATTTACTTTTTAATACTTCAAATATTAGAATATAATCAAGCAACATTTACATTTTCAGATTCAATTTTTGGATCATCATTTTATATAGCAACAGGATTTCATGGATTACATGTAATTATTGGAACAATTTTTCTTATAATTAATTTATTACGAATATTAAAATTACATTTTTCTTTTATTCACCATATCAGATTTGAATTAGCCGCATGATATTGACACTTTATTGATATTATTTGATTATTTTTATATATAACATTTTATTGATGAAATAATTAATTTTATTAATATAAATAGTATATTTGATTTCCAATCAAAAAGTTTAAATTTTAAATAAAATAATTTTATTAAATTTAATTTCAATATTAACTTTAACTTTAATTTTAATAATTTTATTTATAATTATAATTTTAATTAATATAAAAATAAAATTTAATCATAATAAATCAGCACCATTTGAATGCGGATTTGATCCATTTAATAAATCACGTATTCCATTTTCATTAAATTTTTATTTAATTGCAATTATCTTTTTAATTTTTGATATTGAAATCTCAATTATTTTACCAATAATTTTAAATTTTAAAATTTCAAATATATTATATTTCAATTTAATATTTATAATTTTTTTTATATTCATAATTATTACTATTTTTTACGAATGAAAATTTGGATCACTAAATTGAAAAATTTAAAGGATAATAGTTAAAATTTATAACATTTAATTTGCTTTTAAAAATTATTATTTAATTTATCTTAAATAAGAAGTAATATTATTACATATTAATTTCGACTTAATAATAGATTATTTAATCCTTATTTTTAATTGAAACCAAAAAAGAGGTTTATTACTGTTAATAATAATATTGAAAAAAATTCCAATTAAAAAGATTTTAAAAAAAAGAAGCTGCTAACTATCTTTTAAAGCATTTTAAATGTTTAATCTTTAAATATTTATTAGTTTAAAATAAAACATTATATTTTCAATATAAAAATAACTTTTTATTATAAATAATTTTTAAATTTAATAAACTAAAAAAAACAATTAGTTGGTGAATTAAAATTTTATGCATGTATAGACTACCTTCTTAAAAATTAAAAAAAAATTAAATTAAAATTTTATTCTTTATTTTAAAACAATAAAATTTAACTAATCAGAATTTTTACTTTAACAAAAAATATCTATCAAAATTTTATTTAAAAAATTTAATTTACCTTTATATCTTCAATATAATGCTCTATTTTAAGCTATTTAAATTTAATAATTAAAAATTAAAATAATTAAAAATCACACAAAAAATATTAAAATATAAACTTTATATCTATTTAAAAAAATATTCTGAATAAAAACAACTATTTTTTTATAAAAAAAAATTAAACCACCATTTAAATTATATTCAATTCAACCAGTTTCAAATAACTTTAAAGAAAAAAATCCAACAAAAAGAAAATTATTTAAAAAAAAATTAACCTTAAAAAATAATAAATTTCATATCATTCCAAAAAAAAAAATATTAAATATAGAAATTAAATATTTTATAGAAAATAAAAAATTATTAAGCTCAAAAAAAAATCAAAATCTAAAAAATAAAATTAAAACTCTTAAAATCTTAAATTTAAACTCCAATAAAATTAAATCAAATTTATAAAATATTAACCATATAAAAAAAGAACCAAAAAAAATTATAATTAATCTAATTAATAATATTCTAACAATTAAAATTTTTCTTTCAAATTTAATAATTATCAAGTAATTATATATAGAATAATTTATTATTATTAAATAATAAATAACACGAATAGAATAAAAAAAAGTTAAAAAAAAAGAAAAAAAAAAAAAAAAAAAAAAAAAAAAATTTAAATTTATTATTAAAAAATATTCAAAAATTAAATCTTTTGAATAAAAACTACAAAAAAAAGGAAAACCACATAATGATATTAAAGTAAATATAAAAATTAAACCACAAAAAGGTAAACAATCAATTAAACCACCCATTTTACGAATATCTTGATTATTATTTATATTTAAAATTAAAATACCAGCTCTTAAAAATATTATAGATTTAAATAAAGCATGTATTAATAAATAAAAAAAACATATATCAATTTTTCCTAAACATAAAATTATAAATATAAATCTCATTTGACTTAAAGTAGAAAAAGCAATAATTTTTTTTAAATCAAATTCAAAAATAGCATTTAAACCAGCTATAAATATTGTCAAACAAGAAATAATTAATAAATAATTTAAAAAAGTAAATTTTAAAAAAATTTCATTAAAACGAATCATTAAATAAATTCCAGCAGTAACTAAAGTAGAAGAATGAACTAATGAAGAAACAGGAGTAGGAGCTGCTATTGCTAAAGGTAATCAGGAAGAAAAAGGAATTTGGGCTCTCTTAGTTAAAGAAGCTATTATAATCAATAAACTAATAAAAAATAAATAACTATAATTAATATAATAATCAATTAAAATAAAATTTCAAGAACCAAAATTTAACATTCAAATTATAGATAAAATAATAAATAAATCACCTAAACGATTTAAAATAACTGTTAACAACCCTGATCTATAAGACTTCTTATTTTGATAAAAAACAACTAAGCAAAAAGAAACTATACCTAAACCATCTCAACCCAATAAAATTCTAATTAAATTAGGTCTAACAATTAAAAAAAATATAAATATAATAAAAAAATTTATTAATATTAAAAATCGAATCTTATTAAAATCATAATTTATATATTCTATTCTATATAACAAAATTATAGAAGAAATCAAAAAAACAAAAGAAATAAATATTAAAGACATTCAATCAATTAATAAAACATATAAAACTATACAAGAATTAAAAAAAAAAAATATATATTCAATAAAATATAATTTATCAAAATAAATTAACAACAAACCTAAAACAAAAGCCTCCATTCGGTCAATGGGTCACGAGTCGTAAATAAAAAAAAAATTAAATTTAATTATTTAAATATATACATAATCTTTAATCCCACAAATTAATATTTTAATTAAACTATTTAAATAACAAAATAATTCTATAATTAAAAAAATTATATTCAAAGGAATTCAATGTATAAATAATAATAAATATTCACTTAAATTAATATAAACTAAATAATTTATATTAAAAAATAATTTACCGTATTGAGTATATAAATATAAATAAAGACTATATAAAAACATTAAAATTATAATTAAAAAATATAATAAATAAAAATAATCTAATCAAATTATTAATCTAATTAATAAAAATAATTCACCAAATAAATTAAAAGAAGGAGGGAAAGATATATTAGAAGAACATAATAAAAATCATCAAAATGAAAGAAAAGGATAAATATTAATTAAACCTTTATTTAAAAATAAACTACGACTTTTAAAACGTAAATAACAAATATTTCTTAAACAAAATAATCCAGAAGAACATAAACCATGACCGAATATTAAAATTAATGAACCAAAATAACCCCAATTATTTAAAGTTAAAAATCCAATAATTACTAAACCTATATGAACAACAGAAGAATAAGCAATTAAAATTTTTAAATCTCTCTGAAAAAAACAAACCAATCTTAAAACTACTATACCAATAAGACATAAAGAAATTAAAAAATAATTTAATTTTAAATTTACTTTAAATACTAATATTAAAATATGATAAATACCAAAACCACCCAATTTTAATATAATTCCAGCTAAAATTATTGAACCACAAATAGGAGCTTCAACATGAGCTTTTGGTAGTCAAATATGAAATAAAAATAAAGGTATCTTAACCAAAAAAATCATTATTAAAAATAAATAATAATAAAAATTTAAATTATTTAAATAATCAAAATAATATATAAATAAAAAAACAGAATTATTTAAATTTAATAAACAAGAAAAAAAAGGTAAAGAAAAAAAAATTATATAAATAAATAAATAAAATCCAGCCTTAAAACGCTCATATTGATATCCTCACCCATAAATTAAAATAATAACAGGAATTAAATTAATTTCATAAAAAATATAAAATATAATAAAATTATTTCTAAAAAAACAAAAATAAAAAATAATTAAAAAAATAAACATTAAAAAATTAAAATAATTTAAATAAATATTCTTTAAATTTAGACTAGAAATATAAACTAATCTAATAATTCAAGTACCTAATATAAATATTAAATAAGAAAATATATCTATACCAAATAAATAACTAATATTCAAAAAATAATTGAATATTGGAATCTTAAAATATATATAAAAAAAAAAAAAAAAAAAAAAATTCTGGGCTAATCATCATCTTTTGATATTCAAGCTAAAAAAAATCATACTAAATAAAATTAATATTAAAATTATTAACATTGTAAAATTATTAAAGATTTCAAATAATCATTACCATATATACGAACTATTAAAATCAAAATTGTTAAACCTAATACTCTTTCACTAATACAAAAAATAAAAAAAATTAATAATAAAACATATTGCTTAATAAATATTATTAAATTAATTAAAAATAATAAAGATAAAATTAATAATAAATATTCTAATCCTAAAAGTATTATTAATAAATGATTAAAATTAAAAATATAAAATAAAACTCCAGAAAATAATATAAAAAATAAAACTAAAATAAATAAATTTATCATTTTAATAGTTTAAAAAAACATTGATATTGTAAATCAAAATTATAAAATTATTTAAAATAAAATCAGTATAAATATAAATATATTATCATTAATCTCCAAAATTAATATTTTAATTAAAATATATACTGAATTTTAAAATTTATTTTATTAACTAATTTAATTATAGCAATTCTATTAACTATAATAAAATCACCTATTAGATCAAATTTAATTATTTTAATTCAAACTATAATTTTAACTCTTATAATTAATATAATTAATAAAACAGCATGAATCTCATTTATAATTTTTATTTTATATATTGGTGGTTTAATAATTATCTTTTTATATATTTCAAGAATTGCTTTTAATGAATTTAATATTAATAAAAATTATAAAAATATATTAATAAAATTAATTTTTATTAATACAATAATTATTTTCTATTTCAAATTATATTTTAATATAGAAAATTTTTATTATGAAAATAAATTATTCTTTGAAGATAATTTTAATTTACTTAATATATTTATAATACCTAATAATTTAATAATTTATTTTATTATATTAATTCTTTTTTTTATATTAATTTTAATTATTTGAATATTAAAAATTAATAAAGGCCCAATTCGACAAAAAAAATAACTATGAAAAAAAATATATTAAAAACTCTATCACCAATATTAAATTTACCAACACCTGCTAGAATCAGATTTATATGAAATTTTGGATCTTTATTAATAATTTGCTTAATAAATCAAATTTTAACAGGCTTATTCTTAGCATTTCATTATAAAACAGATATTAATTTAGCATTTCAAAGAATCATTAATATAAACCGTAATATTAATTTTGGATGATTAATTCGATCTTTTCATGCTAATGGAGCATCAATATTTTTTATTATAATTTATATCCATATTAGACGAGGAATTTATATAAATTCTTTTAATTTTAAAATAACTTGAATTATTGGAGTAATATTATTATTATTAACAATAATAACAGCTTTTGTAGGATATGTTTTACCTTGAGGACAAATATCATTTTGAGGAGCAACAGTAATTACAAATCTTCTTTCAGCAATTCCCTACCTAGGAAATTCTATTGTTATTTGAATTTGAGGGGGATTTTCAATTAATAATGCAACACTAACACGATTTTTTTCAATTCATTTTATTTTACCATTTATTATTATTTTATTTACATTTATTCATTTATTTTTTTTACATATAACAGGATCAAACAACCCATTAGGAATTAATAGAAATTTTGATAAAATCACATTTTCACCATATTTTTTAATTAAAGACTTAATTGGATTAATTATATTTTTATGAATATTTTTAATTTTAACTTTAATTTTTCCCTATTTACTTAATGATCATAATAATTTTATTATAGCAAATTCAATAATTACCCCAAACCATATTCAACCAGAGTGGTATTTCTTATTTTCTTACTCAATTTTACGAGCAATTCCCAATAAATTAGGAGGAGTTATTGCATTAATATTATCAATTTTAATTTTATTAGTATTACCTATATTAAATAATAAAAAATTTTTAAGAAACAAATTCTATCCAATCAATAAAATTATATTTTGAATATTTATTATAACTTTTTTTATATTAACTTGAATTGGTATACAACCAGTTGAATATCCATTTATTTTTACAAGTCAAATTTTTACAATAATTTATTTCTCCTATTTTTTTATTAATTTTTATTTAATAAAAATATGAGATAAATTATTAATATAATAATCTAGTTAATTAATTTAATATAAAAATATTTATTTTGAAAATAAAAATAGAATTGATTCTATTAACTTAATACTTAAATTAATGATATAAGTTAAATAACTTTATAGAAAAATTAAATACAAATAAAAATAAAGATAAAGGTAAAATTAATTTTCAAATTAAATATATTAATTTATCATAACGAAATCGAGGTAAAAACCCACGTAATCAAATAACTAAAAATATAAACATTAAAATATAAATATTTAAATAAAATTTATTTATTATTAAACCAAAAAATATTTCACATAATAATATCCCTATGAATATAATTCTTATATATTCAGATATAAAGATAAAAATAAAAGATAATCTTCTAAATTCAATATTAAAACCAGAAACTAATTCTGATTCACCTTCAGAAAAATCAAAAGGAGAACGATTTATTTCAGCTAAAAATCTAATTAATAATAAAATAAAAATAAAAAAAAGAAAAAAAAAAAATTTTAAATTAATTTGATAAATATAAAAATCATTTAAATTAAATCTATTAATTATAAACATTAAATTTATAATAATAATTATTATTCTAACTTCATAAGAAATTATTTGAGAAATAAAACGAATTATTCCTAAAACTGAATAATTAGAATTAGAAGATCATCTAATTATTAAAAAAATATAAACTATCATTCTAGAACAACAAAATATATAAATCAAACCAAAACCCATAATATAATTTATACCAATATAAGGATAAATAAATCAAAAAAAAATAGAAACTAATAAACCTAATAAAGGAGAAATTATAAAAATAAAAAAATTTATATTTCTAGGATAATTAACTTCTTTAAAAAATAATTTTAAACCATCACCCATTGGTTGAAAAACACCTTTAATAAAAAATTTATTAGGACCTTTACGCAATTGAATATACCCTAAAATTTTACGTTCTAATAAAGTAAAAAAAGCAACTCTTATAAAAACTATTAAAAATAAAAATAAAAAATTAATAATTATAATAAATACAAAAATTACTATCTATAATAAAAATTATATAATTAAATTCTAAATTTAACACAATTATCTGCCAAAATAGTTAAATTATTTTAATTCATTTAATTAAAATTTAATTTAATTATTTAATCCTTTCGTACTAAAATAAATTAATTATTAAAAGATAGAAACCAACCTGGCTTACACCGGTTTGAACTCAAATCATGTAAGAATTTAAAGGTCGAACAGACCTAATATTTAAAATTTTGCACCTAAAATTAATCTTAATTCAACATCGAGGTCGCAAACTAATTTTTAAATTTGAACTTAAAAAATTAATTACGCTGTTATCCCTAAAGTAACTTTTTCCTTTAATTAAAAATTTTAATTCAAATATTCATTAAATAATGTTAAACTTTAAAAAAAGTTTAATAATTTTTTTTATCACCCCAATAAAATAAATTTTAATAATAAAATATTTATAAATCCAAAAAATTAAAATCAAAATTTATAAAGTTTTATAGGGTCTTATCGTCCCTTTAAATAATTTAAGCTTTTTTACTTAAAAATAAAATTTTAATTTTATAAATAATAAAGTTTATTTCTCATCAAATCTTTCATACAAGTCCTCAATTAAAAGACTAATTATTATGCTACCTTTGCACAGTCAAAATACTGCAGCTATTTAATAAATCATTGAGCAGATCCTATATTAAATTAAACTTAATACAATGTTTTTGTTAAACAGATGAAAATAATTTTTGCCGAATTCATAATTTATAAATATCCATATTATACTAATTTAATCATTATTACTATTAATTAAATATTAATTAATAAAATTTAATAAAAAAATAAATATAAATATAATAAATTAAAATTAAACAAATAATAAATTTTTACAAACTTAAAATAAAAATTTCTATTCCTATAAATTATTAAAATAAATAAATTATTATATAAAAATTTCAAGCTTATCCCTAAAATAATTTAAATTTAAAATATTAATCAATAAAATTAACATAACTTTTAAAATTTTAAATTAAATTTAAATCTTAAATAACTAAATATAATATAACGAATTAAATTTCAAAACTAATATTATTTTTTAAATATTTATAACACAATAAATTAATAATAAAATTAACTCTATAAATTTTGAGAAATTAAAAAAAAATTAAAAATTTTAATCAACCCTGATACAAAAGGTACTAATTAAATTCTTTTAAAAATTTAATAATTTCTTTCACAATACTATTAAACTATAAATCTATAAATTAATTTTTAATAAATACTAAAACCTTAAATAAATAAATTATTTTTATAAAAAATACAAAAAAAAAAAATACATTAATAAATTAAATTTAAATAAAGTTTAACAACATCTTATCATTGTAAATGATACACTTAAATTTAGATATTTATTTTAAGAAATAAATCTTTCTAAATACACTTTCCAGTACACTTACTTTGTTACGACTTGTCTTATTTTTAATAAGAATGACGGGCAATATGTACATATTTTAGATCTCTATTCATATTAATTAAATAAATAAACTTACTATTAAATCCAATTTCATTCTAATTTTCATTTTAAATCCAAAAATAAAATTTATTGTAACCCATTATATTCTTATTTATAAACCACATCTTGACTTAACATAAATTATAAAAATAAAAAAAGAAAATAAATTTTTAAATATATTCATGACAGCGATATATGAATTAATTAAAATAAGTAAAATTAATCGTGGATTATCAATTAATAAACAGGTTCCTCTAATAAGACTAAAATACCGCCAAATTTTTTAAATTTAAAGAACTTAACTATTAATTTTTAAGTAAATCAATTTAAATTTTTATAATAGGGTATCTAATCCTAGTTTTAAATAAAATTTAATAGAATAAAATAATTATAACAATAATATTTAATTAAATTTTACTTTTTAAAAAAATTAAATTATAATTATATTAAATATAATTATAATTAAATACTAATAACCAAACTATTTTATTTGTATATTATGTTTAACCGCAACTGCTGGCACATATTTAGTTTATACTTAAATTAATAATTAAATCTAAATTTCTTTAATATTTAATATTTAATACTGAGAATTATTAAAATCCTTTAAGAAATAATTAACAATCAAAAAATTTCATGTATTTTTTTAATTAAATAAAATTTTATAACAAAATAAATTATATTTATTTGTAAAAATGGTAAAGCTAATGTAATTGAAAATACTATATGACTTGATGATGAAAAAATATAAGGAAATAATCTAAAAAAATTATTTAATAAAATGAATATAAAAAGTGAAATGAATAGGAATGCTGGAGATTTAGTTTTTTTATTTTATATAATATTAATATTTCATTATTTAGTATATTAAATATTTTAAAAATTAATCAATTAATTCGATTTGGTAGGATTCATAAAAATTAGGTATTAAAATAATAATAATAAAAGTTCTAATTCAATTTATTTCTAAATTGAAAATTGTTGTTGATGGATCAAAAATATTAAATAAATTTGTTGTAATTTTTTACTTGAGTTTTAAAATTTTTTTTATTTTAATAGTTTTAATAAATCTGAAGTATAAAAAATTTATAATTAAATAAAATATTATGAAAAAGAAAAAGAATAAAATTAATCAATTAATTGGTGCTATTTGAGGAATTAAGTGATATTAATAAATAATTTTAATTTGACAAATTAATGTTATGTCTTTAACTAATCTCTTTCATTAGAAGTAATTGCTAATTTACCTCTTCTGACAAATAGAAACGTAACGCCTCATTAAAATATTTTTTTTAAAAAAATTTGTGGTTTTTTTTAAATCAAATTATAAACCATTAAACATTTTTTATTAGATAATATTTTAAAAATAAAATGCCTGAAAAAGGGTTACTTTGATAGAGTAAATCATGTATAATTATACTTTTATTATACTTTTAGAATTAAACTAATCCGTAAATTTCAAAAATTTACATGCATAAACACTTAAATATAAAACTAGAAAAATAAGCTAAATTAAGCTTTTGGATTCATACTTCAAATATAGAATAAAATTCTTTTTTCTGATTAATTTAAATTTAACAAAAATTACATTTTTCATAATATTGATATTTAGAACTTTAATATCAATCTCATCATCTAATTGATTATCAATATGAATAGGACTAGAATTAAATTTATTTTCTATTATCCCCATTTTAAATTTAAAATCATCAATTTATTCAATTGAAGCTACAATAAAATATTTTTTAATTCAAGCTTTTGCTTCAATTCTATTATTAATTTTTTTAATTAATAAAAATTTTATTTTTATAAATAATAGAGGTATTTTAATTATTATACCACTATTAATAAAATTAAGATTAATACCATTTCATTTATGATTACCTTCAATAATAGAAGGATTAAACTGAATTTCATGTTTATTAATAATAACATTACAAAAAATTTCACCACTAATTATAATCTCTTATTTAAATATTGATAAAAATTTAATTTTCTTAATTACTTTAATTTCTATAAATTCAATTTTTGGTTTAAACCAAAACTCAATACGAAAAATTTTAGCAATATCATCAATTAATAACTCTACATGAATATTATTTGCAATTTTACTTAATAATAAATTATGAATAAACTATTTTTTAATTTACTCAATATTAAATTTTTTAATTATTAAAATTTTAAACAATTATAATATTAACTATATTAATCAATTAAAATTTTTTAATTTAAATTTTTTTTTTAAATTAAATATAATAATATTAATTTTTTCAATTATAGGATTACCACCTATAATTGGATTTTTAATAAAATGAATATTAATTAAAAATTTAATTTATAATCACATATACTTAATTATAATAATATTAATTATATTAACTATTTTAAATTTATTTTTCTATATTAAAATATCTTATTTCATATTATTTAATTTTAATTTATTCAATAAATGATATCTCCAATATAAAAAAAATAACTATAATTTTTTTTTATTTATAAATTTTTTTAGATTATTTTTTAGCTACTTAATTTTCTATTAAGGTTTTAAGTTAAATTAAACTATTAATCTTCAAAATTAAAAATATTTTTTTTAAACCTTAATTAATATTTAATACCTTTAAATTTGCAATTTAATATCATATAATTTGAATATAAAGTTTTGATAAAAAGATTTTATTAATCTATATATAAATTTACAATTTATAACCTATTATCAGCCATTTTATCT